GATAAAAGATCTTTCCGTGTTTATGCTATTCACTTCTTGACGATGAATCAATTTGTCAGATATTCTTAGTCATGATATTGATCCAATTCAATTACATCGAGTGTATATTCATCCGATTGAATTAACAGCCAAAAGAAAAGATTTATCATCTCTATGGGATTAAATCCCGAGTTATTGCGAATTAAATAAAAAAATTATGGAAGTAAATATTCTCGCATTTATTGCTACTGCACTGTTCATTCTAGTCCCTACTGCTTTTTTACTTATAATATATGTAAAAACAGTAAGTCAAAGTGATTAACTTTAATTAAAACTTAAACTTGTTACTTTTTAGTTCTTATCAATGCTTGCAGCGAAGAAATAAAAAACGGGTAGAAGTTTCGTGGTTTAATTATTGATCTATACCCGTATTCTATGAAAGCAGCAATCTATGAGATACTAGATAGTATGGTATAACTTTTTTTTTTTACCATATTATCTAGTATTGTTATTGTACTATAACAAGTTAGGTGTATGAAGATACAGGTTAGTTTAATATCTATCAAGCGACACTATTATCTTCATATATATCAAATTTATGTTTGAGTTGATTAAAATCATTCTGAAATAATCCTAAATAAAATTTTTACTCTTCCGATTATATTTCTTCTTTTTTTTTATTAATTCTTAAATCCATTGAAAGAACGATTGAAATCAATGAAGGAATAAAAGTAAAATTTAAAATAAAGTATTTCGAGAACAGAATGGTCTAAAAAAAAGGAATCCTGTTTTATTCCGAAACTTAATTATTTGTACTTTTAGAGTCCACTTCTTCCCCATACTACGAGTGAAAGGGAAAATGTAAAGACTACCATTAAAGCAGCCCAAGCGAGACTTACTATATCCATGTGAGTTGTGTCCTCGATCTCTTTAAATTAATTATTGTTCACTAATACTAATAATAGTATAATTTATATCACATAGTCAAAGGGGGGGGGGTGATCAAACACTATTGATGAACGAATCCAAATATAATTAATATAGTTCTTTTAATTGTAAAATTTATAGGAAAACAGTAAGCACAAGCAAAATAAGCATAAACAGCCGTTGAAGGAGTAGAAGTAACAAAAAAGGAATGTTAAGAACATGTCATAATAATAAGACCCATTCTTTACTTTTGTGTCTTTTCATTAGGTAAAAAAAGGATATTATAGAATCAAGATAGATCATTATATATGGAATATCACTGTTTTCTTTATTTTTGATTTAAATCTTACCATCTTCGATTTTCCCTATGAACCACTTGAATACGTATTATTATGTTCTTGACTAGAGGTTAAAGTAAAAATTTATTTTTAATTTATATATGCTAAATAAAAACTACATTGATTGCATGTCAGAGTACTTATAAAGTTGCATGAGTCTGTATACAAAGTTCCACTCTTTGCACAACTAACAATTGAATTTTTCTTATCCAAATTTATAATACTCCGCCGGTAGACACTACATTAGTAGTCTAATGGGCTATCATACAACTTTTTTGTTCACGACTCTAATCTTAAACTTTAATTGAAGTCATTTTATAGACCAGAACTCCCCAGATACTTAGAATCTAGCAAGTATCCAGAGTTTTTTTTCCTAACCTTGCTGCGGAACATAGCAAATGATCAAAACAGAATAAGGTATTTTTATTCTTTTGGTTATCAGGCGACACCCGGATTTGAACTGGGGAAAAAGGATTTGCAGTCCCCCGCCTTACCGCTCGGCCATGCCGCCAAAACGATCTAAAATAAATGAAAAAATTTCCCCTTGTGCTTTTTTATTGTATTTTGGATCCTTTTTTCTTTAATCCCTTTCTTAAAAAAATTTTAATTATTCTTTATTCCTTCTATTGAAAAATAAATAAAGTTTTCAGTTACAAAACCAAAAAATTAACACAAATTTGAACCGTTAACTATTGATTGGAAATTAATGAACAATTTTTAGATTTACATGTAAAACTGTGTTTTCGTTATGATTACTTAATCATATAAGTAATGATAGGGAGTTAAAGACACGCGTATGAATTTAAATTATAAGAGCTATTATAGGTATATGTAAACCCTATAATTGACATTATTACACAGATATTATCTGATATTGACATTATTACACAGATATTATCTGATCAAGTATCTTATTGGGATCCCCATGTTTATATGGAATTTTAATGAAATTCTCGTACTTCACTTTTTACAATTTTTATCTTTTAGATTGAATAAAGAGAAATGTTGATAAAACAAGGTGTTCCGAATAAAACTGTAATATAATAAAAAAAGAGGGGCATATATGCTGTAATAATCCCTGTGCTTTCTTAATAAAAGGAACCCCTCCCTTTTTTTTACTTACACATTTTAACAGTTACGTATTCTATGAATTCGAGTAAAAAAGATTCTCTATTTTTTTAGAATTATTTTTTGAACAATTGAATCCAGGAATAAGTACTAAAAAATAAAATATATAATTTATTTTTTACGATTATTTTGTCTTTATCTCATTGAACAGATTAAATGTTGAATAGAGTTACATTTATAGTATTCTATTGAATTGGAATACGGAATATCATAATAATGGTAGAAATTAACTCAGTTTTTGTTTTGATATTATATACAAAGCACCCTAAATCTCAGTAGAATGTCCCCTTTCTGTTTGTATTTGGTGCAAATTCCTATCCGTCAAATTTCATGAGATTTAGTAAACAAAAAAGAAATTCCTTCATTGCTATATTGATCCAGATTTTTTGATGAAGAATGAGCAAAAAAAGGGAAGCTAAAAAATGCTTGGGAGTGGAAATGAAGAAATGTCTACAATACCCGGATTTAATGAGATACAATTTGAAGGGTTTTCTAGGTTTATTAATCGGGGTTTAACAGAAGAATTTTATAAGTTTCCAAAAATTGAAGATACAGATCAAGAACTTGAATTTCAATTATTTATGGAAACCTATCAATTGGTAGAACCCTTAATAACGGAAAAAGAGGCTCTATATGAATCACTCACATATTCTTCTGAATTATATGTATCTGCGGGATTAATTTGGAAAACCTGTCGGGATATACAAGAACAAACTATTTTTATTGGAAATATTCCTTTAATGAATTCCCTGGGTACTTCTATAATAAATGGAATATACAGAATTGTTATCAATCAAATATTGCAAAGCCCTGGTATCTATTACCGGTCAGAATTGGACCATAATGGAATTTCAGTCTATACCGGCACCATAATATCAGATTGGGGGGGAAGATTAGAATTAGAGATTGATAGAAAAGCAAGGATATGGGCTCGTGTGAGTAGGAAACAGAAAATATCTATTCTAGTTCTATCATCAGCTATGGGCTCGAGTCTAAGAGAAACTCTCGAGAATGTTTTTTACCCTGAAATTTTCTTGTATTTTTTGAATGATAAGGAAAAAAAAAATTTTAAGTCAAAGGAAAATGCCATTTTAGAATTTTATCAACAATTTGCTTGTATAGGGGGAGATCCAGTATTTTCTGAATCCTTATGCAAGGAATTACAAAATAAATTTTTTCAACAAAGGTGTGAATTAGGAAGAATAGGTCGGCGAAATATGAATCGTAGACTGAATCTTGATATACCTCCGAAGAATACATTTTTGTTACCGCGAGATATATTGGCAGCTACGGATCATTTGATTGGAATGAAATTTGGAATGGGTATACTTGATGATATGAATCATTTGAAAAATAAACGTATTCGTTCTGTAGCGGATCTCTTACAAGATCAATTCGGATTGGCCCTGGTTCGTTTAGAAAATATGGTTAGAGGAACTATGTGTGGAGCAATTAGACATAAATTGCTACCGATTCCCCAGAATTTAGTAACTTCAACTACATTAATAAGTACTTATGAATCCTTTTTCGGATTACATCCATTATCTCAAGTTTTGGATCGAACTAATCCATTGACACAAATAGTTCATGGGAGAAAGGTGAGTTTTCTGGGTCCTGGAGGATTAACCGGGCGAACTGCTAGTTTCCGGATACGAGATATCCATCCTAGTCACTATGGCCGCATTTGCCCTATTGATACGTCCGAAGGAATCAATGTTGGACTTATAGGATCCTTAGCAATTCATGCGAGGATTGGTCATTGGGGGGCTCTACAAAGCCCCTTTTATGAAATCTCTGAGAGATCAAAAAAAGCACGAATGCTTTACTTATCGCCAAATAAAGATGAATACTATATGGTATCAACAGGAAATTCTTTGGCACTGAATCGAGGGAGTCAAGAAGAACAGATTGTTCCGGCGCGATACCGTCAAGAATTCCTCACTATTGAGTGGGAGCAAGTTCATTTTCGAAGTATTTTTACACTCCAATATTTTTCTCTTGGAGCTTCCCTAATTCCCTTTATAGAACACAATGATGCGAATCGTGCGTTAATGAGTTCTAATATGCAACGTCAAGCAGTTCCGCTTTCTCGATCGGAAAAGTGCATTGTTGGAACTGGATTAGAAGGCCAAGTGGCTCTCGATTCCGGGGTTCCCGCTATAGCTGAAAATGAGGGAAAGATCCTGTATACCGATACTGACAAGATTTTTTTGTCGGTAAAAAAGAATACATTAAGTATTCCTTTAGTGACATATCAACGTTCCAACAAAAATACTTGTATGCATCAAAAACCCCAAGTTGTGCGAGGTAAATGTATTAAAAGGGGCCATATTTTAGCAGATGGCGCTGCTACAATTGGTGGCGAACTCGCTTTGGGAAAAAATCTATTAGTAGCTTATATGCCGTGGGAAGGTTACAATTCTGAGGATGCAGTACTCATTAACGAGCGTCTAGTATATGAGGAAATTTATACTTCTTTTCACATAAGGCAATATGAAATTCGAACTCATGTGACAAGCCAAGGGCCTGAAAGAATCACTAAAGAAATACCCCATCTAGAGGCGCATTTACTCCGAAATTTAGACAAAAACGGGATTGTGATGTTAGGGTCTTGGGTGGAGACGGGCGATATTTTAGTAGGTAAATTAACCCCTCAGATGTCGAAAGAATCCTCGTATGCTCCAGAAGATCGATTATTACGAGCCATACTTGGTATTCAGCTGTCCACTTCAAAAGAAACTTCTCTAAAACTACCTGTAGGTGGTATAGGTCGAGTTATTGATGTGAGATGGATCCAGAAAAGGGGGGGTTCTAGTTATAATCCAGAAATAATTCGTGTATATATTTCACAAAAACGTGAAATAAAAGTGGGTGATAAAGTAGCTGGACGGCACGGAAATAAGGGTATAGTTTCAAAAATTTGTCCTAGACAAGATATGCCTTATTTGCAAGATGGAAGACCTGTTGATATAGTCTTCAATCCATTAGGAGTACCTTCACGAATGAATGTAGGACAGATCTTTGAATGTTCGCTAGGGTTAGCGGGGGGATTGCTAGATAGACATTATCGAATAGCACCTTTTGATGAGAGATATGAACAAGAGGCTTCGAGAAAACTAGTCTTTTCTGAATTATATGAAGCCAGTAAACAAACAGCAAATCCCTGGGTATTTGAACCCGAGTATCCGGGAAAAAGCATAATTTTTGATGGAAGAACAGGGGATCCTTTTGAGCAACCTGTTATAATAGGAAAGCCTTATATTTTGAAATTAATTCATCAAGTTGAGGATAAAATACACGGGCGTTGCGGTGGACATTATGCACTTGTTACACAACAACCCCTTCGAGGAAGGGCCAAGCAAGGGGGACAGCGGGTAGGAGAAATGGAAGTTTGGGCTTTAGAGGGATTTGGTGTGGCTCATATTTTACAAGAGATGCTTACTTATAAATCCGATCATATTAGAGCTCGGCAAGAAGTACTTGGTACTACGATTATTGGGGGCCCAATACTTAAACCTGAGGATGCTCCCGAATCTTTTCGATTGCTTGTTCGAGAACTACGATCTTTGGCTCTGGAATTGAATAATTTCCTTGTATCTGAAAAGAACTTCCAGATTAATAGGAAGGACGTTTAATTGAAATGAATCAGAATTTTTCTTCTATGTATGATCGATCGGTATAAACATCAACAACTTCAAATTGGATCAGTTTCTCCTCAACAAATACAAGCTTGGGCCAAAAAAATCCTACCTAATGGCGAAATAGTAGGAGAGGTGACAAAACCCTACACTTTTCATTACAAAACCAATAAACCCGAAAAAGATGGATTATTTTGTGAAAGAATCTTTGGGCCTACAAAAAGCGGAATTTGTGCTTGTGGAAATTATCGAGTAATCAGAAATGCCAAAGAAGATCCTAAATTTTGTGAACAATGTGGAGTCGAATTTGTAGATTCGCGAATACGAAGATATCAAATGGGCTACATAAAACTGGCATGCCCAGTAACCCACGTGTGGTATTTAAAACGTCTTCCTAGTTATATCGCGAATCTTTTAGATAAGCCTCTTAAAGAATTAGAAGGCCTAGTATACTGCGATGTGTGATTTGATAAAAATTATGATTTTACAAATGCAGAATGAGAAACTGTCATCCCCATTCAATCGAACTAGGATGCCCCAGATTTGACATGTCTCTTGGTAGAATAGAAGTAACATGAAACTCAGAATTAGGAGTATGGTGAATACTCACAAATAAAAACGGGAAGTGGTCCATGGTCAATTCAGTAACAAAGAAATAGTTTTTTTTTAGTTATACCTCGTGAAAAAACTTATTTATAAGGAAAAGGAATTAAATTTTTTTATGTCCAAATAAGCAAATAGGTCATGGTTGTAGGAGTCAATCCATCGCATATCGGCTTTAAGGAAGGACATCATGACATAACCGTCGAGGCGAAGTAGAGACCTAAAAGATTGAATGGAACGATACATAGACAAGTAAATCCCTTATGAATTCTAAGTCACTTCTTTACTTTTTTTATTACTTTAATTAAGTAAGGGGATTCATCATTCGAAGGGAGGTAGACTACTCAAGAATTTCACATTTTATTTCGTTTATGCGAAAATTACAAATTAAATAAACAATCCAGAAAATATAATAAAAAAACTAAGAATGAATCAATGAAATGTTTCGTGATTTTATTTGGGAACTTGAGTAAGGAGTAGATCTTTTTGCGGTTTTATATAATTTGAAAGTGGAAACACCTTTGTATACCTACTTGAGCCGGATGAAAGGAAACTTTCACGTCCGATTTTGAAAAGGGGAGATCATATAGGATACTATCCAAATTTTTCTTTTGCTAGGACCATAACTAAAAAACCAACTTTCTTACGATTACGGGGTTCATTTGAATATGAAATCCAATCCTGGAAATATAGTATCCCACTTTTTTTTACTACCCAAGGCTTCGATGCATTTCGAAATCGAGAACTTTCTACTGGAGCAGGTGCTATCCGAGAACAATTAGCCGATTTGGATTTACGAATTATTATAGATTATTCGTTATTAGAATGGAAAGAATTGGGGGAAGAAGGCCCCACAGGTAATGAATGGGAAGATCGAAAAGTTGGAA